ATGGCAGTTCCAAAAAAACGTACTTCTATGTCAAAAAAACGTATTCGTAGAAATATTTGGAAGAAAAAAGGATATTTAGTTGCAGTAAAAACTTTTTCTTTAGCGAAATCGGTTTCCACCGGGCATTCAAAAAGTTTTTTTGTGCGACAAACAAATAATAAAGTCTTAAAATAATCTCAATTGATATAGCCTAAAGAACCTCAAATTTTGTAAGATTAATGTTAACTAATGTATTTTTCTGTATTGAATTTCTCAATATTACTTAGAACTCACTGCTGTGATATATAGAATAAGAGTTTTTTGTATATTGGGTTCTAAGTATTATTTTTTTCCCTATCGCAATTGTACTTTTCTATTGTGAAAAGTACAATTGTGATAGAGATTGAAACTCTTTTGTTATATGCCTATCCCAAAACTTAATTGGTTTTGTAAATGGTATTCTAAATTATAAATTATATGCACAATAAAGAATATTAATACTTTAATTTTAATATACTAAGGTATCGAAATCATTAGAAAAATAACAAATTATTTGTATTTAATGATGAAATTGTGATAGATATGAAATCCTAGTTATTTGATTTTGTTCATTGAAAAAAAAAAGCTCAATCTTTTTCATTTGAATCCATGAAATCGGATAAATGAAAAACAAATCATAAAAAAATAGAGAAAAAAAGACAATTCTTAGTTTTATACCTCAACCGAGAAAAAACTATGGAGTTCCAACTGTTTGGAGAAAACTTAGTTTCTAGTACATGAAAGTTGATTGTTAAAAAACCCACGACGATACTACCTAGGTAGGTATTTTATTGAAGATTCAAATATTTAAACCACAAACCAGTCTTTATTCATTGATTCTAATTAATGTTTCCTAAACTATATTGAATCCTTGAATCTCGACGATTCAACATGAATTGACTATTATTATTTCAAGTAAGCCGCCGTGGTGAAATCGGTAGACACGCTGCTCTTAGGAAGCAGTGCTAAAGCATCTCGGTTCGAGTCCGAGTGGCGGCATCTTCTAAAAGAGATACAATAGATCCTAAAATGTATTCAATTCGCGATTTCCAATTCTGTAATGGGACCCCTTTTATGATATTTGCGACTTTAGAACATATATTAACTCATATCTCTTTTTCGATCATTTCAATTGTGATTATGATTCATTTGATGACCTTATTAGTCCACAAAATTGTAGGATTACGTGATTCATCAGAAAAAGGTATGATAGCTACCTTTTTCTCTATAACAGGATTATTAGTTTCTCGTTGGATTTCTTCGGGACATTTTCCATTAAGTAATTTATACGAGTCATTAATCTTCCTTTCGTGTAGTTTCTTCATTATTCATATGATTCCCAAGATACGTAACCTTAAAAACGATTTAAGCACAATAATTGCACCAAGTACCATTTTTACTCAAGGCTTTGCCATGTCAGGTCTTTCAACTGAAATGCATCAATCCGCAATATTAGTACCTGCTCTACAATCTCAGTGGTTAATGATGCACGTAAGTATGATGTTATTGAGCTATGCAGCTCTTTTATGCGGATCATTATTATCAGTCGCTCTTCTAGTCATTACATTTCGAAAAAAGATCAAAATTTTTCGTAAAAGCAATAATTTATTAATTAAGTTATTTTTCTTTGGTGAGATTGAATATTTGAATGAAAAAAGAAGTGTTTTTAAAAACACTTCTTTTCCTTCATTTCGAAATTATTACAAATATCAATTAACTGAGCGTTTGGATTATTGGAGTTATCGTGTCATTAGTTTAGGGTTTACCTTTTTAACCATAGGTATTCTTTGTGGAGCAGTATGGGCTAATGAGGCATGGGGATCCTATTGGAATTGGGACCCCAAGGAAACTTGGGCATTTATTACTTGGACCATATTCGCGATTTATTTACATACTAGAACAAATATAAATTGGAAAGGTACGAATTCGGCACTTGTAGCTTCTATAGGATTTATTATAATTTGGATATGCTATTTTGGGATCAATCTATTAGGAATAGGTCTACATAGTTATGGTTCATTCACATAAACATCTAATTGAATAAACTACATGAAGAATACATAAGATAAAAACATCATCCCATATATAACGAAAGTTTGTTTTTATGAGTTTTTGAGAACCATTTAAATTTGAATGATTCCTTGATTCAAACGGTTCTCAAAAACTCTAGATGTATCTAATTACAATTCTTATTCATTTTATTTATTTTTTCATTATACAGTACAGCAAACGATTTTCAAAATATTAAATTCAAAGAATTATAAGACTTTCCTTCCGTTTCATTAATGAAACACTATCCATGATAATAATTGGATAAGATAGCGTGTACCTTGTCAACTGATAACGAGAGAACAAAATCGGGATAAATACCAATACTTATTACGGGTAGAAAGATACAGATTGAAAGAAATAGTTCTCGTAGTCCAGAATCCCAAAAATTAGAGTTTGGAATATTAAATAACTTGTATCCATAAAACATCTGACGTAACATAGATAATAAATAAATAGGAGTTAATATCATTCCAATTGCCATTACAAAAGTAATTAGCATTTTTGACATTAAAAGATATTTTGTACTAGTAATTAGTCCAAAAAATACTACAAATTCCGCAACAAAACCACTCATTCCTGGCAATGCAAGAGAAGCCATCGAGAAGCTACTGAACATGGTAAATGTTTTTGGCATTGGGATAGATATCCCTCCCATTTCTTCGAGATAAACAAGACGTGTTCTATCACAACTCGTTCCCGCCAAGAAAAAAAGTGCAGCACCAATAAATCCATGAGAGAGCATTTGTAAAATAGCTCCATTGAGTCCCATGTCGGTTATAGAACCAATTCCTATAATTGTGAAACCCATGTGAGATACAGAGGAATAGGCTATTCTCTTTTTAAAATTACGTTGACCAAGAGAAGTTGAAGCTCCATAGATTATTTGCATTGTTCCTATTATCACCAACCAAGGAGAAAATATAGAATGAGCGTGGGGTAGTAATTCCATATTGATCCGAATCAATCCATATGCGCCCATTTTTAATAGGATTCCAGCTAAAAGCATACATGTACTGTAATGTGCTTCTCCATGGGTATCAGGTAACCATGTATGTAGGGGTATAATCGGCAATTTGACAGCATAAGCAATAAGGAAGCCAAAATAGAATATTATTTCCAATGCCACAGGATATGATTGATTAATTAATCTTTCAAAATCTAATGTTGGTTCATTGGAACCATATAAACCCATACCTAGAACTCCTATTAAGAAAAAAATGGAACCCCCTGCAGTGTACAAAATAAACTTTGTAGCCGAGTAGAGACGTTTCTTCCCCCCCCACATGGATAAAAGTAAGTAAACAGGAATTAATTCTAACTCCCACATGATGAAAAAAAGTAAAAAGTCTCGAGAGGAAAATAATCCTATTTGACCGCTGTACATTGCTAGCATCAGGAAATAGAACAACCGCGAATTTCGAGTAATTGGCCAAGCTGCTAAAGTTGCTAAAGTAGTGATAAATCCTGTCAGTAAAATGGGTCCTATGGAAAGTCCATCGATTCCTAGTCTCCAGTGGAAATCAAAAACATCTATCCATTTAGAATCTTCCTTCAATTGCATTAATGGATCATCCAATTGGAAATGATAACAGAATGCATAAGTCGTTAGAAGGAGTTCTAATAAGCATATACATATAGTATACCACCTAAACATCTTATTCCCTCTATGAGGGAAAAAGAAAATTGAGGAACCCGCGAATATCGGTAAAACAACAAGTATTGTTAACCAAGGAAAATAACTCGTGATAAAGACAAGATACATTTTGACCAGAAAAGCCCGTCCTCAAAATAATATATTTTGTCGAGCACGGGCTTTTGTCGGTAAAGAGGAATCACAAATGATTCAAGTGGAGTTTTTTGTTTTTTGTAACGTATCAATAAGATAGAGCCATGCTGCGAGTTGTTTCAGGCCCTAAATAAACACGGACACTCAAAAAATCTGTTGGGCAGGCAGATTCACATCTCTTACAACCTACACAGTCCTCGGTTCTTGGCGCGGAAGCTATTTGCTTGGCTTTACATCCGTCCCAAGGTATCATTTCCAATACATCTGTGGGGCAAGCTCGTACACATTGAGTACACCCTATACATGTATCATAAATTTTTACTGAATGTGACATTGGATCTATAAAGTACAGTTTTGAACATAAAAGATTTTCGATCTGGTCAAATCAAATTAGTAGTAAATGAATAATATATTATATATTGTAATATTGTAGACACCAGACGAAACAGTGGTTTATTAAAAACAATCAATATATTTCTTAAATCAATCTGTTTATGAGAAAAGGTCAAGACACTTTGATTTTCGTTTCAACAATTATGATGATACGAGTTGCACATGCGAATTAAAATTAATTGGCCAACAAATCAAATCGGTCATCATTATTTCAATATAAATATAAAAATGCAATTCCATTTTATTGAATTGCATTCAAATTCAATAAAAAATAGTATTTCAATTCTATTAAATATTTTTATGTGTCTTTATTTAAATTATCTATGATGATTATCACTAATTATTCAACAAATTCGATTGATTAATACGAGTTGATTTTCTGTTACGATGGATCGACGAAACAATAGCAAGTCCAATAGCTGCTTCAGCAGCTGCAATGGCTATAACAAAGATTGAGAAAATGTCTCCTTTTAATTGGCGACTATCAAATATATCAGAAAATGTTACAAGATTGATATTAACCGAATTTAGTATAAGCTCAAGACACATAAGCGCTCTAACCATGTTTCGACTTGTGATCAATCCATAGATACCGATAGAAAATAAATAAACACTCAAAAAAAGGACATGCTCAAACATCATTGACTAACTCCTTATCAATCTCGATTCATTTCAATATGAACAACAATTCAACCGATTCAATTGATTAGAATAGAACAATTACACAATAAAAGAAGATATTGACGGTAGATAGATTTAACTAAAAATTTCTATTTATTTATTTAGAATTTAGTTAGAATTCTAAGATTTGGGAATCATTATAAGTTAAGTATTTTTATTGCTTATTGTCGAGCCATAGTAATTGCACCTATCAAGGAAACTAAAAGAATTATTGAAATGAGTTCAAACGGAAGATAAAAATCTGTTGATAAATGAATCCCAATTTGTTGAACGTTATTTATTAGGTCCTGTTCCATAATCTGGTTTGACCTTGCAGTCCAAATAATTCCGTACCATGACGTATCTGGGATAGTAGTAATTAGTGAAAAAAGAATAGTTGTACAAACCATCAAAGTGACCCTATCTCCAATGGTCCAAAAATTGGAATTATTGGAATATTCTGAACCATTAATGAACATTACAGCAAATATGATCAAGATATTTATGGCTCCCACATAAATAAGGAGCTGTGCGGCAGCTACAAAATAGGAGTTCGCTGAAATATAGAATAAGGATATACAAACAAGAACCAATCCTAATGAAAAGGCAGAATAAATTGGATTGGTAAATAATACTACCCCCAGACCCCCGAATACAAGAATTGACCCCAGAAATACAACAAGAATATCATGTATTGGTCCAGGTAAATCCATTATGTATAAAATACAAAATAAATAACTTTAACTATTTCATGACCTTACTTTAACTTTACTAAATAAATGGTCCAGGAAAGGAAAAGGGGTTACCCTATTTTTGTTTTCTTGTATATAATATTGTATATGATACATTTATAATTGAATTGAATTTGAATATGGATTAATGTAGATATAGATAAAATTATCGGGCCAACCTTACTTTATTTATATTTATCCGAAAGAAAAAAAAAAAAAGAAAAAAGTAGTTGAAATTTGCTATTTTAAAATTATCACTAAAAATATATTTTTAGTTTAAATCAAAGAGTGATTCTCAACAATCATTAGTTTTTATTTGTAGTTACTGACTACCCAAAATAAAAAGCTTGGATCCTTTATATCAAAACAAAACCTTAGTAATTGGTAATTGTTCTTGAATCAAAGGGTTTATCTTTGTCTATTTTTATTTGAGTCGAATTCATAACTGTTTGAATTGTGTAATCTCCAATTATTGAGATTGGTAATCGACCCAAAGCAATTTGATTATAATTCAATTCGTGACGATCATAAGTAGAAAGTTCATATTCTTCAGTCATTGATAAACAATTTGTTGGACAATACTCGACACAGTTACCACAAAATATACAAACCCCGAAATCTATACTATAATTAAGTAATTGTTTCTTTTTAATATCTCTTTCAAATCTCCAATCAACAACGGGTAGATCTATCGGGCATACACGAACACATACTTCACAAGCAATACATTTATCAAATTCAAAGTGGATTCTACCCCGGAAACGCTCTGATGTGATCGATTTTTCATAAGGATATTGAATAGTTACAGGTAAACGATTTGTGTGGGATAAGGTAATTATGAAACTTTGACCAATGTACCTTGCAGCTCGTATTGTTTGTTGACCATAATTCATGGACCCAATTACCATAGGGAACATATTGTAGATATACATGAAAAATTTGACGTTTCTTTCTCTTGTTTGATAGAGATTATGAATCTAAAATAGTGTTATCGTATTCTCTTATTTATAATGAAACAAGTTGGGAAGAAGTTGTTAATAACAGATTACCTAGAGAAATAGGTAAAAGAAATTTCCATCCAAGATTTAATAACTGGTCCATTCTCATTCTAGGTAAAGTCCATCTTGTTGTGATAGAAATGAAGAGAAACAAATAAGCTTTAGTTAATGTAATAAGGATACCCATTGTCATTCCAAAAATGCCGGCGATTTTTTTTATTCCGAAAAGCTCAGAAATGGATATATACGGAATAGGTAAATTCCACCCACCTAAGTAAAGAACTGTTACAAATAATGAAGAAACTAATAAATTTAGGTAAGAAGCAAGATAAAATAAACCGTATTTGATACCCGAATACTCGGTTTGATAACCTGCTACTAATTCCTCCTCTGCTTCTGGTAAATCAAAGGGCAATCTCTCACATTCGGCTAGAGAAGAAATTAGAAAAACAATAAATCCTATAGGCTGACGCCACAGATTCCACCCCCAAAAACCATATTTTGACTGTGCTTCAACTATATCAACTGTACTTGAACTGTTAGATAATCATAGTCGATAATAACATCACTGTTCCCACCGCTATTTCAAAACCGTACGTGAGACCTCAGCTTCATACGGCTCCTCGATGGCCACAAAAAAAATGTAAGGATGGGTTCGGTATTATCACCATCTTTGGATGGATAGAATAAAGATACATCGGAAAGTCCCAAATTAGACCAATGGAATTCTGTCTGCTAGAATAAGAAAAAAAGTGCTTCCGAATTGATCTCATCCTTTACAATAAAAATTTCTCTTTGTTTGGTAATAACTTAATATTTCAATAAAATACTCCTTATATCAATCAATGCAAAATAAAAAGAATTAGTCATTAGTTCATGAATCGTGATAAGAATTCGATATGTATGAATATGGATAGAGAAAAGAATAAATAAAGATCCCCTTTTTTTATTATTCATTCAATTACTGCATTCCATTTCTTTTTTCCTGTTCTTCTGTCTCAGAGGAGGATACTAAAAAATAAAATAAAGAATTAATTCGTTCTTGATAGTCATTTCTTTAACCAGTGAATAGGAGCATACTCTAGATCGGAATCGTAGGGAAGTACTACTTGATCATTTCTACCAATTTCAAGTCCTTATTATGATTCGTTTTATGAAGAAATACCTCTTTTTTGATACCTTACATTATCTCCATTACTAATCCTTTGTGTACCTTGGTGTTCCTAACCGTCCACTGACTTTTGATTGATCCCCGGTATAGTAATACATACGAGACAGTAGTAGAAACTCTATACAGTTGATCTTTTGTTTGCGCCCGCTTCAAGATATGATGACTAATCAAAAAATCTTAATCTTGGGGTAAGCAGTTTACACTGCTTATTTTTACTTCAACTTTATTCTTGTACATAGGGAATGAGATTGTTTCTTCTTACTACAAATTTGGAAGCTGTTTAGTTTCACTCATATAACTATCTGGTTTAACTCATCAACCCGAATGCTGAATAAAAAAAATGAAAACATCTATTCAATACATTGAACCTCTTTCTTTTTTCTTTTATTTCTAGAAGAGAGGTTCAAAGTTCATATTCCAACGAATCACACGTAGAGATATTGATAACACACATAGAGTTAATGGTATTTCATAACTAATCGATTGAGCAGCAGCTCGTAGACCACCTAAAAAGGAATATTTATTATTCGATCCATATCCTGACATAAGAAGCCCAATAGGAGCAATACTAGAAATGGCGATCCATAAAAAAACACCTATACTGAGATCGGCTAAAACAAGACGATACCCAAAAGGAATTACTAAATAACTTAGTAGAATTGATATAACCGCTATAGACGGTCCCACACTAAACAAACGAATATCTCCTCGAGATGGGAGGAGGTCCTCTTTAAAAAGTAGTTTAGTCCCATCCGCTATAGCTTGAAGAATTCCCAACGGGCCAGCATATTCAGGCCCAATACGTTGTTGTATCGCTGCAGATATTTCTCTTTCTAACCACACAATTACTAGTACCCCCATTGTTATTCCCAATATAAGGGTCAAAATGGGTACAATCCATATTAGTCCATACACTTCTTTTAAAAATTCCGATGTAGAAAAAGAATTGATAGTTTGTACTTCTGTCGTATCAATTATCATTTCAACGATCAACTTCTCCCATAATGATATCTATACTACCCAATATCGTCATGATATCAGCCAATTTCATTCTTTTAACTAGCTGAGGAAGAATTTGCAAATTGATAAAACCGGGTGGACGAATTTTCCATCTCCAGGGGAAAACACTATTATTTCCTATCAAATAAATTCCCAATTCTCCTTTTGGGGCTTCCACTCTCACATAAAGTTCTTGTTTCGACAATTCTAAATTGGGTGAAGGTTTTTTACTAATAAATCTATATTCAAAATCATTCCATTCGGAATTCTTTGCTCTATCAAAGCGTCGTACTTCTAAATTTTCATAAGGTCCTCCAGGAATTCCTTCTAGAGCCTGTTGAATAATTTTTATGGATTCCTTCATTTCACCGATTCGTACTAAATAACGAGCTAATGAATCTCCTTCTTTTTGCCATTGGACTTCCCAATCGAATTCATTGTAACACTCATAATGATCAACTTTACGAAGATCCCATTGGATTCCAGAAGCTCGTAACATTGGTCCTGATAAACCCCAATTTACAGCTTCTTCTCCACCAATAATGCCCACCCCTTCAACTCGTTCCAAAAAAATGGGATTCCACGTAATAAGTTTTTGATATTCAACAACTCCTGTTAAAGAATAATCGCAGAAATCCAAACATTTATCTATCCATCCATAAGGTAGATCAGCAGCTACTCCTCCAATACGGAAATAATTATGCATCATTCGCATACCTGTGGCGGCTTCGAATAGATCATATATCAATTCCCTTTCTCTGAAAATATAGAAAAAGGGAGTCTGTGCACCGATATCCGCCATAAAAGGTCCAAGCCATAACAAATGAGAAGCTATACGGCTCAATTCCAGCATAATTACTCTGATATAGCTAGCTCTTTGAGGTACTTGAACATTTTCCAATTGTTCTGGCGCATTTACGGTTATTGCCTCTGTGAACATAGTAGCTAAATAATCCCATCGTGTTACATAAGGTAGATATTGTATAATTGTTCGATTTTCCGCTATCTTTTCCATTCCTCTGTGTAAATAGCCCAATATGGGCTCACAGTCAATAACATCTTCACCATCGAGAGTAACAATTAGTCGGAGAACACCATGCATTGATGGGTGGTGAGGCCCCATATTGACTATCATGAGATCTTTTCTTGTAACCGGTACTGTCATATCTTTTCTTCCTTAATTCATTATTCCATGAATTCCTCAAAACGAAACTCATCAAAACGAAAAATTGAATACTACTAAAAAAAATTCAAACGATTAAATTAACGAGTTTTTGGCTCTCGAATATCCAACTGACCAATTAATTTCTTATAACGTACTCTATTTTTCTTTGACAAATAAGCCAGCAACCGTTGACGTTTTCCTAGAATTTTTCGTAGACCTCTTTGCGATAAAAAATCTTTTTTGTGCAATTGCAAATGTAAAGTAAGTCTCCGTATCTTATTGGTGAAACTGAATACTTGAAATTCAACAGAACCTTTGTTTTCTTCTTTTTCTTCTTGTGGAATAATGGAAATGAATGAATTTTTGACCATAAAAAATTTTTCTATCCTTTTTCTTTCTTTTTCATGGATTTTTCCGATCAGGAAAAATAAAAAAAAAAAATTATGCCAGTTATTTTAATCTAGTACACACAAAAATTTGGATTTATTCATATACTACTTCTTTATTTTATCCAAATCAAATTGCAAATTTGATTTGGATAGAAAGGGATAATATGTTTTCGCATTAACGAAAGAAAAGAATTTATTTCTATCTAAAAGGATTCCCCTAATTTATTTATTCCTATATCCAATTGAATGGATACACCATTCAATCTGTATCATTTACCAAAATATAACATAGCATATGCATACATCTTTCGGCTTTCATATACCGAAAATGTCACGGAATATAGATATATATATGATATAGGAAATATACTATTAAATTAAATAATTCTAAATCGTGGATACATATGTATCCTTGACATACTGAAACGACTGCCATTATTGGTATCAAACCAATAGCGATTCATACAAGCTAAATCTTCTAATCGGTAATTGGGCCAAAGAACAAATTTGCATTTAATGAATTTATTTGTATCCGTATTAAGATGCTTGTCCTCATCCAAAAATTTTCCAGAGTTTCTTATGTTGTTTTCATTGCAAAATAATGGATTTCTATTTCTATCCGTAACATTCCAATTATGGGAATTGAAACAAATTAACATTCTCAATTCTCTGCGACGTCTAGGAGATAGAATATTTTCGGGAACAAGGAAATCATAATAATTTGTGTCCCCATTCACAAGCATATTCCCATATCGTACAATGGGTTTATCCAAATTCCTCTTATCAATATATCTTTTTTTTATGCATTTTCTATTAGTTTGGTGTTTATTGTTTTCGACCAATGAAATACTTATAGTTTGATATATAATAAATTTTCCATCCCTTTTTATAGATAGACAAATTGGTTCGATAATTAATATTCCCTTTTTTATCAATTCTGTAAGAGCTAGATCTTTCTGAATTAGCATTACATCCAGGTGCATCTCTCCTCTTTGAATCGAGGATATAGCAATTTCTTTTGGATTTATCAGTCTAAGTAAGAGACAATATACCTTGATATTATTGATCATTCTTTGGTTCAAGGAGTCATCCCATCTTAATTGAAAAAGGAAATATTTTTTCAGGAAGAAATCTAGTTCTGCTTCCTTGTTTTTCTTGGATTGTTTTTTCTTCTTACCCTTTTTAATGGTAATGTCTGATCTCGCATAATTCTCTTCAATATCTTTTTTTTTGTTTTCTTTTCGTAGATCTGATACAAGATTTACTTGGTCCTGTTGCTCATTTTTTTGTTGGTTGGAATTTTCTAATTTAAGATATTTTTTTTGATGAGATATCATCTGAAGATTATTTTTTCTATTTATATTGATGTTTTTATTTTGACTTTTATTTTTATAAAAATAAAAGTCAAAAAGAAGTAATTTGATTGGCATAATCCATGGTTTAATCTTATATGCATCAAAAAGTAAGACAAATTCTGGGAAGAACCAAGATTCTAGATTTGATATGGTATGATAAACTCTTTCTTGATTCATTCCCATCCAATTAAAAAAAATACTTTTTTGATTGGATGGGTTGATTTCTTGATGAATCGTAAGAGAAAAAATATCTTTTTTTTTCAATTTGTTATTGATTTTTTTTTCAGTCTTAGTATTTTTATCAATTTTGGTACCGATATGTGTATTGGTCCAGGTCTCAATATCGATATTTTTTCTAAGACAAAAGTGGAGAATTCTACAATCAAAATATTTTCTATCTAGATTTTTATGCGTATCAATAATATATCCCTCTTCTAGATAATCACTAATAGCTGTACTTACCAATACATAAAATGATTCGGATTTTGGTTTATTGAAATTATATGGAATTTTGTGAACCCCGTTTACTTGTAATCTTGACCCATAAATATAAAAATCCTCCTTATCCCCATAGTTCATATATTTATGTGATAAAAGATCATATCTGTAGTGTTTTTTCCATTTTTCTTTTTGATTTGTCAATGAATCCGCTGCATAGTAATTTTGTTTCACGTAATGAATTAATTGGTCTTTTTCTTTTTTATATGAATCCGCTTTAATTGAGTCCTTATTTTGAATCCTATAACGTTGATTGATTCTATTTCGCCATTTTTGTGGTACTAACCGCGACCATTTGGTTTGAGATAAATTGTATTGATAATGCCCCTTTAACCAGTTTTTCCATTCAATCATTCCAGACTTATGAATTTTCTTATGTCTTGAATTGTAATCAAATATTCCTCGTGTCATACAATAATCCTTGATTTTATCCTTAATAAAAGGATAAGTCCCCTGATATTGAAGTAGAGATTTCAATTGATACTTGTTAAGTAATTGGGTTTGTGATAATTTGTAAAATACATATGCTTGGGACAAGGAGGATAAGTCATAATACATTTTTGTACTATTACTAATATTAGTATTCGAAAAGGACTTTTTTATAGTGGAAAAAAAGTTCATTGTATTTTGATCTCTTTCATCAATTCCTTCCTGATTTGTTTGATCGTTGTAAAGGGATTTATTGATTATTTTTTTTGTTGATTCAAAGAAAAGTTGGAAATAGATCCTGTGAATGGTAATCATACATAGCAAGATATCTATATATATATTTTCAATCATAGATTTCATAAAATAATGTGATTTACGTATTAATCGTATATTTATTCTTTGGAATATCTGCCAAATATGTTTCTGTGATTTCGATCTTTTATCATCACAAGTTATAATTATTTTTTTCTTGTCTTTTGTGATTCGTTCTATTTGATTCCTGATTGTGATTGTTCTATCAGAAAGATCTTTTATCTTTTTTTCTATGAGTGAATAATTTGTCCAATTCATGGATTGGATTTGAATGGTTGATTTGTGAATAATCTTATTATTTATTTCGGAATCTTTTCCATTTTCAGCCGTTTCATATACTTTCATCTTGCTCAATTCAAATAAGAATATTGGGTTTACTTTTTGAATTTCCTTCATTATTCGTTTTAGAACTAGAAGTATTTTAATGATCCATCTTGTTTTTTCTTTTGAAACTTTTAGAAGTAGAAAGAAATCCTTTTTCACTTTTCTAACTTTTTTTTGGAGTTCTTTATAAATAGGTTCAAAAAAGGAAGGTCGTTTTCGGGGATTCCCAAAAGGGAATTCCGCTTCCATTCCCCAAACCGTTAAAAAACAAAAATTGTCCTTTTTTCCTTTTTTTTTTATTTGCTCCCTAGGATGAGATCGTATTTTAGATCTTCGCCAAGGTTTCAAACAGAAAGGAAATCGAATCTTTATCTGAATACCGTCTGCTAACCAATCTTTGGGAAATTCTGTTTCTGATAATTGAACACCATTATAAGTGCATTTAACATGCATTTCTCTATTCCACTCCTTCAAATCCTCATACCATTCGGGGAATTGGAATAATAACATACGGCCAATATTTTTAGCAATTATCAATGAAGGCAATACAATGTATTTTCTAAGAAAAGATTGGGTTACTAACATCAAACCTCTTATTGCTTGAGCAAATATAATGCTATCCCAAGTTTCTGATATTACTATACGTTCATTTTCCTCTTTTTTTTCTTCGTTTTTTTTCTCTTTTTCCCTTGTCTCTTCCTCCTCAAAATAAAAATGTGAAATTTTCAATTCTGGTTCTCTCCCCAACGAATTCCTAAAAATGAGATTCATCATTTCAGAGATATAAAAAGAAGAAAAAAAAAATGTTTTGTCTATTCGATCCAAAAAAAGCGGAGAATGCACATTTGCTTGAAACATTTCCCAAATAACCGTTTTACGTCTTTGAGCACGCATAGATCCTTTGATTATATCCCGACGAAAATCCGATTGTTGCGAGTAACGTATCAAAGCCACCTCTTCTGCTTGATCACTATTATTAGTATTATTTGTAGTTGTAATAGGGTTGGTATTCCGATTGTTATCAGTATAAATTACTACGCGTTTGGCTTTTCTTGAACGAATTTCATGATCTTCCTTAGATTCTTCCTCATTTTCTTCCCCCCGTCCTTCCAAATCATCAGTTAATTTGTATGACCACCGAGGAACCCTTTTACGGATTTCTTCTATTCCAATAGATTTATTTCTAATTATTGTTTGATCGTTTGGATCAGTTGTAATTACATCGAATACCCATTTTAAAGCTTTTGTTTGATTTTCTAAATCAATTCTTGTTTGCTCTCTCAATAAAGAATATTTTTTAAAATGCAAAATGGGTGCAGGCTCAAAAGGAAATTCTTTGATTGAGGTTAAGGAATTACCAATATAATTCAGTAATGATTCCCTATCAGGCGGATTCTTTTGATGTTCAAATTTTCTGGAATAATTAGAATTATTAGGAAGTAGCTCATAAATCTTATTTATCCAATTGATTTCTATGGAATCCTCCGTATCTGTAGAAGTTATTAAATCATTCATGATCATATGTGAATAGAATTTTTTTATTGTTCCACGATATGGTCCCCTCAAAAGGGGGTCATACGTTTTGGGCAAGTATTTTTGTTCGTTTTCATCATTGCATAATCTGGTCCTTTTTTCGAGCATATCTAGAGCAAGAAATCCCTTTTCTTTCTCTAGAGCTTTTGTTCGACTTATTAATTCATTGTTCAAGTTGTACTTTTTT